CTAGACTTAGCTGCTGTTGAAGCTCCATCTGTAAACGGATAATACTTCTCTTTTAGTGCATATGAATATAAAATAGAAATATTAAACTCATAATGCATTTAGTGTTTCTAGTCTTTGTTGTTTAATTCAATTATGTTTTATTCACATAAGAATTTTTCCATTGATTGATATATTAGACATAATATATCAATCAATGGAAAAAAGGAAATTTTTTGGAAATACTTTAACTTAATAAATAATTAGCAACAAAAGGCTTTTTTTTTTTAGTGAACGTGCCATATCGGATAACTCCTTTTTTGTAAATGTAAGGGGCGGATGTAGCCAAGTGGATCAAGGCGGTGGATTGTGAATCCACCATGCGCGGGTTCAATTCCCGTCGTTCGCCCAATTCTAAAAGTTTAAATATTCCTATTTACGGCGACGAAGAATAAAATTATCACTATATTTCTTCTTTTTCCTACTTCTTCTTCCAAGTGTAGGATAACCCCAAGGGGTCATGGGTTTTTTTCTACCAATTGGGGCTCTCCCCTCACCGCCCCCATGCGGATGGTCTACAGGGTTCATAACTACCCCTCTTACTATAGGACGCTTACCTAGCCAACACTTAGATCCCGCTTTACCCAAAATTTTTTGGTTTATCCCAACATTACCCACTTGTCCAACTGTTGCTAAACAGTTTTTGGGTATCAAACGGACCTCCCCAGATGGTAATCTTAATGTGGCCGATTTACCCTCTTTTGCAATCAGTTTTGCTACAGCACCTGCTGCTCTAGCTAATTGTCCACCTTTTCCAAATGTGATTTCTATGTTATGTATGGCCGTGCCTAAGGGCATATCGGTTGAAGTAGATTCTTCTTTTTTATCAATAAAAACCCCTTCTCAAACTGTACAAGCTTCTTCCAAAGCATACGGCTTTCTAGATGTATATGATGATATCTAGACGGATGGATCTTATATGAATCGTATGATGAAGTACCATATGAGTGGATATATAGGAATCCAAATCCGCCAAATCGCTCATGTTATGATCTTCCACATCCTAGGTCTCCCTGTTCCGTCATCTGGCTTATGTTCTTCATGTAGCATTCAGACCGAATGACTCTATGAAATTACGTCGATACTTCCACATATTACGGGTAACGTAGGAGACACCTCTATTTTTCCCCGGGGGATTCTTATAATTACCACTGCTTAGTTTTCAATTCGCCTCTGACCATCAAATTAAATGTGAATAACCCGTCTCCCTCTCTTTGAAACAAGGGGCGCTTCCGGTTCTGTCCGTGCTTCAAACAATTTTGTTTTCTCCATATTACCATATCTCTAGAGTCAATAATTTTCTATGAAGAACTACTGAACTCAATCACTTGCTGCCGTTACTCAACAGTTTTCTGTTGAGGTCTATCCCGTCGAGGTATTCAAATTGGATCAGTGATCGATTTATAGGTTTCGTCGTAAACCTAATTGGTTACTTCCAATTACGTAAATCAATAGTTCAAACCGCACTCAAAGGTAGGGCATTTCCCATTGATATAGGAACTTCTGTACCAGAAATAATGGTATCTCCAATTATAGCCCCTCTGGGATGTAAAATATATCTCTTCTCACCATCCCCATAGTGTATGAGACAAATGTATGCATTTCGATTAGGATCGTATTCTATGGTTACGATTCTACCAGATATGTCTTTTTCATTCCGTCGAAAATCTATTTTACGGTATAGACGCTTATGACCTCCCCCTCTATGCCCTGCGGTAATGATTCCTCTCGCATTACGACCTTTACCACAATGATGCTGTCCATAGATCAAATTTTTTCGTGGATTGGATTTCACTTGACTGTCTACGGCTCTGTTGCGTGTACTCCGGGTAGAAGTTTTGTATAAATGTATCGCCATGTTAATGTTATTAAGTATTTTGCTTTAAGTTCTTTTCTCTATAAGAGGTGGAATATAATAACCCGGTTGAAGCGTAATGATCATACGTCTGTAATTGTAATGCATTGTATGTCCCATAATAGGTCCCATTCTTCTACCTTTTCTAGGGAGTCGATGACTATTCATAGCTATTACCTTGACACCAAAGAAGAGTTCGACCCAATGCTTTATTTCTGTCCTAGTTGATCCTGATTCGACATTAGAAGTATATTGATTGTTCTCCAATAACCGAATACTTTTTTCTGTAAATACTGCATATTTGATTCCATCCATAAATCCATTTTCTTCCCTATGAGTTCCAGTATCGATAAGAATTATAGTTCTTATTGTTCGTATGTTATGTATGAATATACCATACCAATTCGTTATGTGTGGATGATGAGATTCTATATATACAGAGCCAATTCCAATGGACTTATTGAACGTTCCCATTGGCGTGCATCCAGCAGGAATTGAACCTACGAATTTGCCAATTATGAGTTGGGCGCTTTAACCACTCAGCCATGGATGCTTAATGGGTATATTGTATCGTGATTGAATTGTATCGTGATTGAATTGTATCGTGATTGAATTTAAATTTAAACGGAATCTTTAACAGGAATCAACGAAACGATCAATAGGAGAGATCGATGAAAGCTCAGGAATCCATAAAACAATATCAATGTAAATTATGGATCTTCGAATTGAAAGAGATATTGAGAGAGATCAAGAATTCTCAGTATTTCTTAGATTCATGGAGAAAATTCGATTCCGTGGGATCTTTCACTCCCTTTTTTTTCTACCAAGAGCGTTTTCTTAAATTCTTTGACCCCCGAATTTGGAGTATCCTACTTTCACCTGATTCACAGGGTTCAACAAGCAATCGAGATTTCACGATCGAAGGTGTAGTACTGCTTGTAGTAGTGGTCCTTATCTCTATATCTCCTATTAACAATCGAAAGATGGTCAAATATCTTAAAAAGATTTCTGAGAGTTGTTTCATGTATCCGCAGGAGAGCCCTTGGATTCTCCCAATAAATCAAATAAATAAAAAGTGTATCATGCCTGAATCTAACCGGGGTTCGCGGTGGTGGAACCGGATCGGAAAAAAGAAGGATTCTAGTTGTAAAATATCCAATGAAGTTGTCCCTTTCAAGCGCTCGGAAAATGTTGATATATTCACGAGAATTCTGTATTTACAAAATACCGTCTCAATTCATCCTATTTCATCAGATCCAGGATGTTATAGGGTTCCGAAGGATGAACCAGATATAGACAGTTCCAATAATATTTTATTCTTGAACAAAAAGCCCTTTTGGTTGATTTCATCTATAACCCACCACGGGAATAAAGGGGGATACACATTACGCCACAATTTGGAATCAAAAGATAGATTTCAAGAAATGCG